AAGGGCAGATGTATAGAACCTTTCAACGAGATAGTGCTTTTTCAACTCTCTCAAAATGGAATCTATTCCAAACATATATGCCATGGTTCCTTACTTCGACAGGGTACAAATATCTAAATTTTATATTTTTAGATACTTTTTCAGACTTATTGCCGATACTAAGTAGCAGTCAAAAGTTTGTATCCATTTTTCATAATATTATGTATGGATCAGATATATCATGGCGAGTTCGTCAGAAAAAATGGTGTCTTCCACAATGGAATCTGATAAGTGATATTTCGAGAAAGTGCGTACATAATCTTCTTCTGTTCGAAGAAATGATTCATCGAAATAATGAGTCACCATTGATATCGACACATCCGAGATCGCCAAATGTTCGGGAGTTCCTCTATTCAATCCTTTTCCTTCTTCTTTTTGCTGGATATCTCGTTTGTACACATCTTCTCTTTGTTTCCCGAGCCTCTACTGAGTTACAGACAGAGTTCGAAAAAGTCAAATCTTTGATGATTCCCTCATACATGATTGAGTTGCGAAAACTTCTGGATAGGTATCCTACATCTGAACTGAATTCTTTCTGGTTAAAGAATCTCTTTCTAGTTGCTCTAGAAGCAATACGGGGTTCTGTTTCTGGCGTCAACATGCTATTGGGTGGTGGTCCCGCTTATGGGGTCAAATCAATACGTTCTAAGAAGAAATATTGGAATCTTAATCTCATCGATATCATCGATCTCATAAGTATCATACCAAATCCCATCAATCGAATCACTTTTTCGAGAAATACGAGACATCTAAGTCATACAAGTAAAGAGATCTATTCATTGATAATAAAAATAAAAAACGTGAACGGTGATTGGATTGATGATAAAATAGAATCCTGGGTCGCGAACACTGATTCGATTGATGATGAAGAAAGAGAATTCTTGGTTCAGTTCTCCACCTTAACGACAGAAAAAAGGATTGATCAAATTCTATTGAGTATGACTCATAGTGATCCTTTATCTAGTGATCATTTATCAAAGAATGACTCTGGTTATCAAATGATTGAACAACCGGGAGCAGTTTACTTACGATACTTAGTTGACATTCATAAAAAATGTCTAATGAATTATGAGTTCAATACATCCTGTTTAGCAGAAAGACGGATATTCCTTGCTCATTATCAGACAATCACGTATTCACAAACCTCGTGTGGGGCTAATAGTTTTCATTTCCCATCTCATGGAAAATCCTTTTCGCTCCGCTTAGCCCTATCCCCCTCTAGGGGTATTTTAGTGATAGGTTCTATAGGAACTGGACGATCCTATTTGGTCAAATACCTAGCGACAAACTCCTATGTTCCTTTCATTACGGTATTTCTGAACAAGTTCCTGGATAACAAGCCTAAAGGTTTTCTTATTGATGATATCGATATTGATGCGAGTGACGCTATTGATGCGAGTGACGCTATTGATGCTAGTGACGATATCGATCGTGACCTTGATATTGATACGGAGCTGGGGCTGCTAACTCTGATGAATGCGGATATGATGCCGGAAAGAGACCGATTTTATATCACCCTTCAATTCGAATTAGCAAAAGCAATGTCTCCTTGCCTAATATGGATTCCAAACATTCATGATCTGGATGTGAATGAGTCGAATTACTTATCCCTCGGTCTATTAGTGAACTATCTCTCAGGGGATTGTGAAAGATGTTCCACTAGAAATATTCTTGTTATTGCTTCGACTCATATTCCCCAAAAAGTGGATCCCGCTCTAATAGCTCCGAATAAATTAAATACATGCATTAAGATACGAAGGCTTCTTATTCCACAACAACGAAAGCACTTTTTCACTCTTTCATATACTAGGGGATTTCACTTGGAAAAGAAAATGTTCCATACTAATAGATTCGGGTCCATAAGCATGGGTTCCAATGCACGAGATCTTGTAGCACTTACCAATGAGGCCCTATCGATTAGTATTACACAGAAGAAATCAATTATAGACACTAATACAATTAGATCCGCTCTTCATAGACAAACTTGGGATTTGCGATCCAAGGTAAGATCCGTTCAGGATCATGGGATCCTTTTCTATCAGATAGGAAGGGCTGTTGCACAAAATGTACTTCTAAGTAATTGCCCCATAGATCCTATATCTATCTATATTAAGAAGAAATCATGTAATGAAGGGGATTCTTATTTGTACAAATGGTACTTCGAACTTGGAACGAGCATGAAGAAATTAACGATACTTCTTTATCTTTTGAGTTGTTCTGCTGGATCGGTCGCTCAAGACCTTTGGTCTCTACCCCGACCTGATGAAAAAAATGGGATCACTTCTTATGGACTCGTTGAGAATGATTCTGATCTAATTCATGGCCTATTAGAAGTAGAAGGCACTCTGGTGGGATCCTCACCGACAGAAAAAGATTGCAGTCAGTTTGATAATGATCGAGTGACCTTGTTTCTTCGGCCCGAACCAAGGAATCCCTTAGATATGATCCAAAATGGATCTTG